ATATGTTTCGATGCAACAACCAATTTTTATTTCTAACAAGTGGTTTTGTTGGTTGGTTAATTGGTCACATTTTATTCATGAAATGGGTTGGATTGATATTAGTCTGGATACAGAAAAATAATTCTATTAAATCTAATGTACTTATTCGATCTAATAAGTACATTATATCAGAATTGAGAAATTTTATGTCTCGAATCTTTATTATTTTTTTATTTATTTTTAATAAATCTATTTTAGAATAATTAAATAAAAATAATGAAATTTAAATAAAATTGAAATAAAAAATTAATAAAAAGATTAATGCATAAAAAAAATACAATAAAATATACGAAGAAATTCGTCCACCCCCTGCATATTTTATAAGTTCTCCCAGAAAAAAACTTGTAATACCCACCCCATTTGGAATTCCATCAATTACTCGTCTATCAAAAAAAGAATTTAGTTTAGCTAATCTTCTTACATTATTAATTAACGATATTCTATAAAAAGCATCTATGTAACCACGATTATATGACCAATCATATATGAGATTTCTTATTTTATCTGCAAGAATCTTTTTAGAAACATTTTTTGAAAATAAATTAAGTAAGTTGAAATTTAGTAAAGATGAATAAAAAGGCTTATAGAAAAAGGACGCTATAAATATTCCAAAAAAAGCTATACTAACCGAAAAAGTTGCATTTGTAACAAATTCATACCAATTCTCAGAATTATTTGAATTTGGATGTAAAAGATCTATAGACGGAATTAAAAATTTTGATAATATATCCAAATCTAGTCTTTCTTGGTTGAAAGAAATTCCTATGACCCCGATGAACAAAGTAAATATTATTAATACAAGCATAGAAAATAACATAGTATTTTCCGATTCATGAGGATAGGAAAAAGTGGTGTTGTTAGTTTCAAAATAGGTAATATCAATAAAAGGACATGTTATGCTTTTTAGATTTCTATCAATTCGATGTGAATCAGTCTTCTTCCGAAAAAAGGAAGTCCTTCCATTATTATTGATTGTTAATAAAGATAATAAATGCATTTTTTTTTTCGCTTCTTTTTCTTTACCCCATAAAGATATTGAATGGAATGAGCTATTTTTTTTTCCATTGAAATTTTGACAATTAACGTTTAAATATCCTTCAAAAACAAGTAAATAGATCCGAAACATATAAAATGCAGTTAATCCTGCTGTGGAACAAGCTATTATTGCGAAAATTGGTGAATACAACCAACTATCATTAAGAATTTCATCTTTGGACCAAAAACAAGCAAAGGGTGGAATACCACAAAGAGAGAGTGTACCCACTAAAAAAGCAGTTTTTGTAATTGGCACATGTTTTGTTAAACCGCCCATAAGAACCATATTTTGACTTTTATCTGGAGAATATCCAACAATAGCTTCCATTGAATGAATAATGGATCCGGATCCTAAAAACAACAATGCTTTTGAATAAGCATGAGTAATCAAATGAAATAAAGCGGCTCGATAAGAGCCCATACCTAGAGCTAACATCATATAACCCAATTGAGACATTGTAGAATAGGCCAAACCTCTCTTAATATCCTTTTGAGCAAGAGCTAAAGTAGCTCCTAATACTACTGTTATTATCCCTATGAAAGCTATTCCATTCATTATGGAAGGTATAACTATGAAAAGAGGAAGAAGGCGGGCTACAAGAAAAATTCCCGCCGCTACCATAGTAGCAGCGTGGATAAGAGCGGAAATAGGGGTAGGCCCTTCCATAGCATCCGGTAACCATACATGAAGGGGGAATTGGGCAGACTTAGCAACTGAACCGCCAAATAACAGGAAGGCGCACAAAGTAACTAATAAAAGATTAACCTCATTATTAGAAATCAAGTTATTGAATATTTCAAACAAATCCCGAAATTCCAAACTACCTGTTATCCAATAAAGACCCAAAATTCCCAATAATAAACAAAAATCCCCTACCCGATTAGTTACAAACGCTTTTTGACAAGCATTTGCCGCAATAGGACGTGTGAACCAAAAACCTATTAATAAATAAGAACACATTCCAACCAATTCCCAAAAAATATAAATTTGTATCAAATTCGAACTAGTAACCAATCCCAACATTGAAGTATTAAAAAAACTCATATAAGCAAAAAATCTCAAATATCCTTCATCATGAGACATATAATTGTCACTGTAAATAAGAACCAGAATCCCAACAGTAGTAATCAATATTGACATAATAGAAGTAAGTGAATCGATCAAGTAGCCAAACTCTAAAGAAAGATCATTATTTATAGTCCAAGACCATACATATTGATAGATAGAACTGTTATTGATTTGATGAATAGACAGATCCACCGAAAAAATCATAACTATACTTAATAATAAAACACTAGGAAAAGCCCACATACGGCGAATATTTTTTGTTGCCGCGGGAAAAAGGAGAAGTCCCACTCCTATTAACATAGGAACTGGAAGTGGAATGAAGGGTATGATCCATGAAAATTGATGTGTATATTCCATACAAAAAAAAAAACAAAAAAAAGGATTCTTAATGAGTTTTGTTTCTTATTCGCCAATTTTATCTCTTTTGAAAGGGTTCAGTTAATAAAAAAATGAAAATTAAGATAGAAATAGAATTATCTATTGTTCATTATTCTGAATTTTTGTCCAATATTTCCAATAGTTGAAAGTACGAAGTGAAAATGAGTCAAATGATATGACCAAATTACTAGTGAAAAATCCACTTTTTTTTTTATTAATAGAATATTAAAAGATTAATAATATTAAGAAATTCCAATTTTTAAATTATTATTATACAATAATTTATATCCAGAGAGTGGGGATAAATTATTACACCAAAACGAAAAATATTAGTTTATTTTGATATGAATCATAAAAAACAATCCATCTGATTCAAAAAGATAAGAATTCTTTTTGTAGTTTTTGATTCCGAATCATTAATTTGTTTCGGCACTAATTTTTGATTTTCCATTCCAAGAAAAAGACATATATCTTTGGAAAAAGTTTGTAAAAAAGGTTATGATATTCAACAGTTTACTTTAGATATAAAAAAGGAATTAAGATACATGATTTTTTAAAATCATGTATCTTTTAATCGACCAAGTAGGCGGGATAAAGATAAGGGTTGGGTTCTTAAACTTTTTGATGTATTTTATTCCATGTATAAATCCAATATGACCAAAATAGAACGATATATAATATAAATAGAAAAGGATAGTTTTTTTGTTTATAAGAATTACATAAACGATTATTAGGAAAAAAAAAGACTATGTTATTTTTACATATCCACATTCCTTATGAAAAGGAGTAGAATAGTATAATTTAGAAAAACAAATAGATAAGATAGATATATGTCTAATCTAATTAAAGAACAATTCATTTTGAACAATAGATGTCTTTCACATCCAACTATAGCAATAAACAAACTAGTCTAATTTTGGAATGGCAGCTCCAAAAAAACGCACTTCTATATCAAAAAAAAGGATTCGGAAAACAATTTGGAAGAAGAAGGCATATTGGGTAGCATTGAAAGCTTTTTCGTTAGCGAAATCTCTTTCTACGGGGAACTCAAAAAGTTTTTTTGTGCAACAAATACAAACATTGGAATAATCTGAATTAGCTGGACTCAAAGAATAGTCTAATTTCAAAAAAGGGTTTCGTATATATATATATATTGAAATCTTTTGAAGATTATTGGTTTTGTGGTCTTTTATATTATATATTAATTTTGATTAATTATTAATATTTTTTTGGAGAGTTTTTTTTAGTTTCTATATCTTATAGATATTTTTATACAAACTAAAAATCAAAATGAGATAAGATATAAGTAAAAATTTTTATTTGTTAATGTTTTGAACTCTTCAATAGAAAATTGACCTCATTTTTGTTTTGGAATTGGCTTTTTTGAATTAAAATTCTTTAATGTTTCGGTTTCTGAAATTGAAATGCAATATTTCTTTCCGAAATATAAGATCTTATATTTCGGAAAGAAATATTGCATTTCAATCAACTCTTTCAATCTCGACGATTGACTAAAAATCGTTTATTATGATTTCGAGCAAGCCGCTATGGTGAAATCGGTAGACACGCTGCTCTTAGGAAGCAGTGCTAGAGCATCTCGGTTCGAGTCCGAGTGGCGGCATGGCATCTTATTTTCTAAAAGAATAAGTCCTATAATGAATTCAATGCCCGATTTCCGTTCATATAATTAGGAGATCTTTTTTTTTTTTATATATGATATTTTCAACTTTAGAGCATATATTAACTCATATAGCGTTTTCGGTCGTATCAATTGTAATTGCAATTCGTTTGCTAACCTTATTAGTCAATGAAATCGTAGTACTATATGATTCGTCCGAAAAAGGCATGGTAGTAACCTTTTTCTGTATAACGGGATTATTAGTTACTCGTTGGATTTTTTCGGGCCATTTACCATTAAGTGATTTATATGAATCGGTAATCTTTCTTTCCTGGGGTTTTTCCATTTTTCATATAATTCCAGGTTTTGGTTTTAAAAAGCTTAAAAACCATTTAAGCACAATAATAGCACCAAGTGTTATTTTTACCCAAGGCTTTGCTACTTCGGGTCTTTTAACCGAACTGCATGAATCCGGAATATTAGTACCCGCTCTACAATCGCATTGGTTAATGATGCACGTAAGTATGATGGTATTGGGCTATGCAGCTCTTTTATGTGGATCATTATTATCAGTAGCTCTTTTAGTCATTACATTTCGAAAAGTCATAATAAGAAAGATTGGTAAGAACAATAATCTTTTTTTTAATGAGTCATTTTCTTTTGCTGAGATCAAATACATGAACGAAAGAAACAATGTTTTACGAAACACTTCTTTTCCTTCTTATAGAAATTATTACAGGTCTCAATTTATTCAACAATTGGATCGCTGGAGTTATCGTATTATTAGTCTAGGTTTTATCTTTTTAACCATAGGTATTCTTTCGGGAGCAGTATGGGCTAATGAGGCCTGGGGATCATATT